CCGAAATACTACATAATTCTTTTCTTCTTTTTTTGTTCCTTGTCTATGCATAACTGTATGTTATTCAATAGATCAATAGAAAATTCCTCAAATTCCTTATAAGGTGTTTCCATTATTGGCTTCGTAATAGAAAGTAAAGATCTTGGAAAAGTGTGAATCAATGGGTTCTAATAATTCATGAAAGATATTATCATATTCACACATTTCAATTATATGCGAAATCTATAAACTCTTTTTTTGGTTAAAAGTTTTTTTTGATCGAATCTTTCATTTCATTTCAAGTAATTGGTTGGTCGTACAACGTACAATAAATATACTATAATAAATACAAAATACAAGAATAGATAATATTTAATGAAAGAAAGAGAACATAGTTGGAACAATCAATATTCGTGATGCAACAACGGTTGCATTAGATGCAAAACAAAGGTTCTTTCTTGACCGAACTACAAGTATGGAACTCCATGATATGGAAAGACAGAATATAGAACCTAAAAGGATAATGGAAGTTGTTCGTCTTTGAATCGGGTTGGACCCCCCAAAAAGAATAAAAATGAAAGTAAAGGTTTTATTTTTTTGATAGATCGTTTCGATATATCGTAGGGCACTTTTTTTCTTCTCATTCGAGATATTATGGGCAATTAACCAACCTATTAATGCACTGAATCCAATGAGTTAAAAAAAATAAGTAAAAGGTAATATCAGGGCGTTCGCCCCCAAATGGATTAGATCCTTTTTATTGAAAAAGAAAAGAAATGATCAAAATTGAAGTTCTTTTCAAATCCAATTTTTTTTTTATTTTATTCCAAAATTACTTAAATATAATTTCATTTTTGAATGAAGTTACACGACACAGTTCTTATTACTATTACTTTACTCAACTCACGAATTGCACAATGAATCTGTCGATTCGGAATCACAGGACCGATCGATGTCACAGCTGATGAATCAAGAACTTTCAATTGAACTAAACTAATCCTGTCAATTGGTTTTTTCTTACCGTTACTGTTGTATCTGGGAAAAATTGAAACTTAGGTAAGTGTTTTATCAACATATGTAACAAAAGAACATATCTAATTTAGCTCTTTCATGCCTACTATAACTAGTTATTTCGGTTTTCTACTGGCTGCTTTAACTATAACCCCAGCTCTATTGATTGGTTTGAATAAGATACGACTTATTTGAAATGAATTGAATGAACAATTCATAAAAATGAATATTTCTCTGAGATTCCAGGTGTTCCAGGTTCCTTTCCACATCAATTGCCAATTCTTGGTTATTGAGATTCACGGATAATTCAGATTAATATTTAGGGATAGATCTTACCCATCTTTTTATCCCCTCAAAAAACCGAAATGATTGAAGTTTTTCTATTTGGAATCGTCTTAGGTCTAATTCCTATTACTTTGGCAGGATTATTCGTAACTGCATATTTACAATACAGACGTGGTGATCAGTTGGACCTTTGATTGAGTAACATTTCTTTTTTTTTTTGATTGACCTCCTCCCTGCGGGAGGTCAAATTCAAGTTTCAATTAAACTTTTTTTTGTTAAGTTTTTTTTATTGTGATTCGACATAACATAAACGGAATCACGCTCTGCAGGATTTGAACCTACGACATCGGGTTTTGGAGACCCGCGTTCTACCGAACTGAACTAAGAGCGCTTTCTTATTACAGGAGATACGACTGTAGTGTAAAGAAAAGGTTTTTTTACCCCCAAACATATCTTGCATACGTATAGCATGCAAAAATGAAAGATTATGTCCAATTTCAATCGATCTTAATTAATCCCTCGTTACTGCCCATAAGAGAAGTAATAGGTAGGGATGACAGGATTTGAACCCGTGACATTTTGTACCCAAAACAAACGCGCTACCAAGCTGCGCTACATCCCTTTTTAAAGTTCTTGTACAGTGTCATTGTACAAAATCCCTGTCTTGTTTTCCACATTGTTATTTTCCTCTCTATCTATATAGAATTTTCTTGTCACTTCTTCTTTTTGGTTTCATATAATAAAATAATTTTATACATCTGAAACCTAACGTATAAAAAAAATTAAAATTTATCTTATCGGCGTATCGTATAAAAAAAAGAATAAAAATTTATCGGAAATGCTCAGGAAGAAGGGGTCATCTTTTTCTTTTTTAGGGACAGGAAAATCTCATCTATCGGTTCATTGTACATATCTATTTTAGTTAGGAATTCCGCGTAAAGTAAAAAAAAAATACAAATGATCTTGAACTACAACATCTGACCATACATATATGTATTACAATAAAGAAGGAGGATTTTCAATGCGAGATATAAAAACATATCTCTCCGTGGCACCTGTGCTAACTACTCTATGGTTTGGGTCTTTAGCAGGTCTATTGATAGAAATTAATCGTTTATTCCCAGATGCCTTGTCATTCCCTTTTTTTTCATTCTAGTTATTAATATGCGAAGAAATGAAGAAAATTAGGGATACGATTCTACGTGACGTGACTAAAATTTCGCCCCTTCCTTTTTTTTTTTCAGTTCTTTAGGATAGGAGGAGGATAGGAAGGAAAGAAAAAGTGTATTGAACCTCGACAAAAATCTGGTGAATCTAAGATCGAATTTTGGGGAACAGAAATGGAAATGTGTATCCAGATCTAGGGCAGAATCCACGAAATCATAGCATAGAAAGAAGATACTTAAATGAAATATTGGGATTTAAGATAGGAATAATTGATAGTTAGAAAGAAATTGTATTACTTAATTATTACTTTATTATTAATTATTACTATTACTCTATTAATATTAATTGTAATTATATAATTACAACACATACAACACAACGAAATCTTTAGAAATGAAAATGGAATTTCAAGTTAGTAATTTCTATTGATTTTCTTATTGATTTTTTTGTTCTTTTATTCTTCTTCAGTTCGGGTCGAAAATAGAAGAAGTTAAGTCGATCCAAAATCAAAAGGGGGTTCATGGCCAAGGGTAAAGATGTCAGAGTCAGAGTTATTTTGGAATGTACCAGTTGTGTTCGAAATGGTGTCAATAAAGAATCGCCGGGTATTTCTAGATATATTACTCAAAAGAATCGACACAATACATCCAGTCGATTAGAATTGAGAAAATTTTGTCGCTATTGTCACAAGCATACGATTCATGGGGAAATAAAGAAATAGATGGAACGGAACGTGTGCGCGATCTTTCCAAGGAACAGGAAGAGGAAGAACTTAACATATTTAGGTTAACATATTTAACTTAACATATTTAACTTAACACATATAATATAACATATATAATATACATAATATATACAATACAAATCAAACCCGATTTCATTTTCATATATATATATATACATACATATGATATGTATTATATATGATATGTATAATATAAACGATGCGAATCAAAGCCTATTTCGGTCAGATCTGAAATGAATAAAGAAATAGAATTTTAGAAATAAGGAATAAACCATGGATAAATCCAAGCAACCTTTTCGTAAATACAAGCGATCCTTTCGTAGGCGTTTGTCCCAAATTGGATCGGGGGATCGAATCGATTATAGAAACATGAGTTTAATTAGTCGATTTATTAGTGAACAAGGAAAAATATTATCTAGACGGGTGAATAAATTGACCTTGAAACAACAACGATTAATTACTATTGCTATAAAACAAGCTCGTATTTTATCTTTGTTACCTTTTCTTAATAATGAGAAACAATTTGAGAGAGCCGAGTCGATCTCCAGAACTACTGGTCCTAGAACCAGAAATAAATAAACATACTCCTCAATTGACTCAAAACTCCAATCGGAACTCAAGCTCAGATTGATGTTTTGTTCAAAAGGCCTAGAATCCCGATTTATTTCTTGTGTTATAAGAAATAAAAAATGGGGGAAGAAGAAATCTTTTTTTTTTATTGAAACATGTTCGTTCATTCCTACTACTTATCTTACTTAATTTTTTTTATTCTATCTTCCCGGAGTTCATTCTCCGGGGAATTCTGTTTCAATTTCAATCATTTCTGTATTTTATTTTATAATATCATATCCTTTATTTGATAATCTGATTGGAAATCATGTAAAGACAATTCTTATTTGATATAGATATTTGCGCAAGTATTTTACGATTAAGAAGCAATTGCTTCTTGTACAGATTTGGTATTAATCTACTATAATTATAGAATACCTTATTCTCGCGAATTACTGCATTTATTCGAGTGATCCACAAACTACGAAAATCCCTCTTTTGCCTGCCTCTATCTCGATGAGAGGAAACCAAAGCTCTCATTTTCTGTTGAGTAGTCGTTCGAGTAAGTCTTGAATGAGCCCCAATAAAGGTTGATGCAAATAAACGAATTTTTGTTCGACGTTTCCGAGCTGTATATCCTCGTCTAACTCTGGTCATTGAATCAAATTAAACCTTAATGAATAACTAATTGATTTCTCTTCTTTCAGTCATCCTTTACCCCCCGTCAATTAATAACAAAACGGATTATTCCGATATATAAAATATAAATTCCAATGGCTTTTGCTACTATGACTTTCCCCAACCACGATTTTTTATTCCTTCCAGGCATTTCACCTGGAAATAAGAAATTCTAACGATACCAAATAAAAAAAATAGTGGGTTCCATCGTTTCTATGGTTACTTTTTTTTTTAAACGGTGAGGTCCTCTCTATACACCGGAGCCTCTTCTTTCATTTTATCAAATGTTATTGTTAACTTGTATAGTTCACACTCTTTGGCTCTACCCATCAATTATACAGTAATAGTTCTTTTCACAATAAGAGTTATCCATACAGTGACGGCATTTAATTATGAAAGTTGGCTAGGTAGCTGACCCTGTTAGTCCGTTCTTTCAAGAATAGGAGTATAACCTTTTTGCTTCTTATAATACCATTTCCTCCGCTTAATGGATAACCATTTGCCCCCAATGGGGAATTGCTTTTCATCTCAAATCTAGGTGATTGGATTTGCACCAATGTAAACCATAAATTCCAAACACAATATAGGTATATGATAGATCTTCTCTATCTATCCTTTTCATTGGTACTGGTCATTGATACTGGAAAATTGTCTCATTTGTTCGAACTCATGATCTGAACGAGTCGCACATACACCCTAGTGCATGTTCCTCGACGCTGAGGACATCCTCTAAGAGCGGGAGATTTCGTGACATTTCTTATTGGCTGTCTTGTGTTTCTAATAAGTTGTTTAATAGTTGGCATGTCGTATGTATATATAGAATTCTAGAATGGAATGGGTTGGTTTAGATCGATCTTAACCTGATGATTGATGATCATGAATTTTTTTTTTCTATTCAATATCAAATCGCAGAAAATTCGAATTATGGTTTGAAATGGATTTACATGAAATCCCTAGTATTTTCATTTTCGGTCGCTACAAGATCAACAATGCCATGAACTTGGGCTTCTGTTGCTGACATAAAAACATCTCTTTCCATGTCTTCGGATACAACCCATAAAGGATTACCCGTTCTTTGTACATAAACCTTTGTGAGGATTTCGCGAAGTTTCAGTAGTTCTTCCGCTTCCAGGATAAATTCGCCTGCTTGTGCCTCATAAAAAGAACTAGCAGGTTGGTGAATCATAACCCTGATGATATTGATATAGCATCATGAAGGGTTCTTCTATCTTGCATGATTGGGCTAAAGTAAGGGATAAAAAAAATATAAGAAAAAAGAATAGAATTGTACAACCGTACAGGCATCTTTTGTGCATACGGCTCTACAATGGAATTTACTTTTTCTTTTTCTTCTCTTCTATTCTATTGAAGAAAGAAATAGAATCCATCCGATCCGGATCGTTGAATGATCCATTTACCACCCTTCCTTTCGTAGGAGTAAAAAAAATACTATGATGGTTCTGTTGCTTTATATATTTATTTTGTCTGTGATTTAGCAATCCCAAAGTTCCTTTCTGATACGATCAAATAAGGAAAAAATGATCTTTTTTTTTTTCATTTTTGTACTTTTTCTTTCATAACATAAATATCAGAAAGAGAATTCTGGTGTGAAAAAGAATGGTTTGTGACGCTGAAATGTACCCCCGACACATAAGATCAAATCCGAAATGACCTCTATTTCATACTACTATCTCGACATAAAATCTCATGTTATGAAAAAAACAATAATGGTTTGCTCATATCGAACTCGAAGTGCCATGCTATTATTACTTATTATTCATATTCAATATGGCGAAGGCATAGTCTTCCTTTTTTTTTTCAAATAAAAAAACTCATTGGCGCCAAGCGTGAGGGAATGCTAGACGTTTGGTAATTTCTCCTCCGACCAGAATGAAAGATCCCATTGAAGCGGCTAATCCCATGCATATTGTATGCACATCGGATGGCACAAATTGCATAGTATCATAAATGGCTATTCCTGGTATTATCCATCCGCCGGGAGAGTTTATAAATAAATAAAGATCCCTAGTATTATCTTCTATACTGAGATATACCATGAGACCAACAAGTTGATTCGAGATCTCGCTATCAACTTCTTGGCCTAAAAAAAGTAATCTTTCTCGATGAAGTCGGTTGATTAGGACAAAATTGGTTCCCTTAGGAACCGTACGTGCACCTTTGGATGCATACGGTTCAAAAAAAAATTGCGAAAAAAAGAATCAATGTGTCGATTCCAGTTCTATTTCTTTTTTTTCTGTAACAGGTTTTTGTTTTTCTAATGAAGGGGGTTTTCTTCTTCTATTTTTCAAAAAACATAAGATGAGTTTTTGTTCCCTTACCTATAAAAAAAAAAGAATTCACTGAACTTATTGAACTAACCTCTCATTGATGTATTGTTTCATCGAGATTCAAATCACGATGTCATTTTATTGTTCCTGAATGGGCCCTTTCCATTTTTTTAGGTTCATGTTTGTTCTACTCCGGGAAAAGATCTGCCCGAATTCTATTTGTACATATAGGGCAAATGATCTCAGTACCACTTTTTTTGTTACGACTTCTTTTTCAATTTGTTTCATGTCTTCTCCAAACTATTCGATGTATTCATCATACTACTCCATTGGTTGGCAGTTTGAGATCGCTCCTATAGTAAGTATAAGAATCGTTTATGATACAAGTGGTAATCGTACATATATTATCAATTTGTTACCAATTTGGTATTTTCTGAACGGAGCCTGGAGACTTTTTTTTATCAGTCCAAGTCAACCATAAATTCTTCTAATTGATAATATTGATCCCCAATATAAATTGATCTAATTGTACTTCACGCTCCAAATGATTGATGGTTCACTCAATCTCAATACAATATTTCTTGGGCGAAACAGAGGATATCTCGATCGGGGGAGAGAACGGGTAAATCCCATATGACCCAATATGTCTGACAAGTCGCACTATACGTCAACCCAAACTGCATCTTCCTCTCCAGGACTCCGAAAAGGTACTTTTGGAATACCAATGGGCATTAAATTAAAGAAAAAAAAAATTAAGTACTATACTTCACTTTAATATGGAAACGTAACAATGGGTTTATTGTCTTCATCCTTTTTTCTGTTTATTCTATTTTCTAGATAGATTGATTGGAAGGTTTATAGAGTAAGATAGAATGAATAAAGAAAAATTTTAACGAACGGAGCAATCGATCGTTCGAATGATAAACAAGTATCTATGCATTCGTTCCCACAAAATGGTACCAATTCTCCCATTGCGTATTGGTACTTATCGGGTATAGAATAGATCTGCTTCTCTTTGTTCTTATGAACAGAATTGTTCCGTTATTTTCAATGGAACGGAATAAATATTAATTCTTTTTCATACAGAATCCACTGAAAAGGTTAGGTTCTTAGGTACATAGTATAGTCCTTTCCAATGCGATAAAATAAGGTGACATAGTGTCTATTTATCTTTGATAAAGGGGTATTTCCATGGGTTTGCCTTGGTATCGTGTTCATACTGTCGTATTGAATGATCCCGGTCGATTGCTTTCTGTCCATATAATGCATACAGCTCTAGTTTCTGGTTGGGCCGGTTCGATGGCTCTATACGAATTAGCGGTTTTTGATCCCTCTGACCCTGTTCTTGATCCAATGTGGAGACAAGGTATGTTCGTTATACCCTTCATGACTCGTTTAGGAATAACCAATTCGTGGGGTGGTTGGAGTATTTCAGGAGGAACTATAACGAATCCGGGTATTTGGAGTTATGAAGGTGTCGCAGGGGCACATATTGTGTTTTCTGGCTTGTGCTTCTTGGCAGCTATCTGGCATTGGGTGTATTGGGATCTAGAAATATTCTGTGATGAGCGTACGGGAAAACCTTCTTTGGATTTGCCCAAGATCTTTGGAATTCATTTATTTCTCTCAGGGGTGGCTTGCTTTGGCTTTGGCGCATTTCATGTAACAGGTTTGTATGGTCCTGGAATATGGGTGTCCGATCCTTATGGACTAACTGGAAAAGTACAATCTGTAAATCCAGCGTGGGGCGCGGAAGGTTTTGATCCTTTTGTTCCGGGAGGAATAGCCTCTCATCATATTGCAGCGGGTACATTGGGCATATTAGCAGGTCTATTCCATCTTAGTGTCCGTCCGCCTCAACGTCTATACAAAGGATTACGTATGGGAAATATTGAAACTGTACTTTCTAGTAGTATCGCTGCTGTTTTTTTTGCAGCTTTCGTTGTTGCTGGAACTATGTGGTATGGTTCAGCAACTACCCCAATCGAATTATTTGGTCCCACTCGTTATCAGTGGGATCAGGGATACTTTCAGCAAGAAATATATCGAAGAGTTAGCGCCGGACTAGCCGAAAATCTGAGTTTATCGGAAGCTTGGTCTAAAATTCCCGAAAAATTAGCTTTTTATGATTACATTGGTAATAATCCGGCAAAAGGGGGATTATTCAGAGCAGGTTCAATGGACAACGGGGATGGAATAGCTGTTGGATGGTTAGGACACCCCGTCTTTAGAGATAAAGAAGGGCGCGAGCTTTTTGTACGTCGTATGCCCACTTTTTTTGAAACATTTCCGGTAGTTTTAGTAGATGGAGACGGAATTGTGAGAGCCGATGTTCCTTTTAGAAGGGCAGAATCAAAGTATAGTGTTGAACAAGTAGGTGTAACTGTCGAGTTCTATGGTGGCGAACTCAATGGAGTTAGTTATGGTGATCCTGCTACTGTAAAAAAATACGCTAGACGTGCCCAATTAGGTGAAATTTTTGAATTAGATCGGGCTACTTTGAAATCCGATGGTGTTTTTCGTAGCAGTCCAAGGGGTTGGTTCACTTTTGGGCATGCTACGTTTGCTTTGCTCTTCTTTTTTGGACACATTTGGCATGGTGCTAGAACCTTGTTCAGAGATGTTTTTGCTGGTATTGATCCAGATTTGGATGCTCAAGTGGAATTTGGAACATTTCAAAAACTTGGGGATCCAACTACAAGGAGACAAGTAGTCTGATACAACATTGCTCTGGTATCTTTCGCCTCTATTTTTTTGATTTGATATAAGGTACCGGAGAAATCTTGATTTGAATCACCATTTATTCTTTGACTCTTTACTTTTCTTTATATGGTAAATGATCCCAAATGAATAGGTATGGAAGCTATAATTGTAAACCACGATCGAATCTATGGAAGCATTGGTTTATACATTCCTTTTAGTCTCGACTTTAGGGATCATTTTTTTCGCTATCTTTTTTCGAGAACCGCCTAAGGTTCCGACTAAAACTAAAAAAATGAAATAATTTTTCATTATCTCAATTGAAGTAATGAGCCTCCCAATATGGGAGGCTCATTACTTCAACTAGTCCCCGTGTTCTTCGAATGGATCTCTTAGTTGTTGAGAGGGTTGCCCAAAAGCGGTATATAAGGCGTACCCAGTAAAGCTTACAAGTAAACCAGATATGGAGATGGCGACTAGGGTTGCTGTTTCCATTTTTAGATAATTTCAAGATCACAATGGATCTACGATAAGATCGTTTATTTACAACTACAACGAAATGGTATACAAAGTCAACAGATCTCAACCAATGAATAGTATTTTATGGCTACACAAACCGTTGAGGGTAGTTCTAGATCTGGGCCAAGACGAACTACTGTAGGGAATTTATTGAAACCATTGAATTCGGAATATGGTAAAGTAGCACCGGGCTGGGGGACTACACCACTTATGGGGGTCGCAATGGCTCTATTTGCGATATTCCTATCTATTATTTTGGAAATTTATAATTCTTCCGTTTTACTGGATGGAATTTCAATGAGTTAGGTTCATAAGAACTAGAAAGTCCTAGTTTTTCAATCAAAAAAATTACTTTACTTAACTTAAGAAAGACTCGGATTTCTAGACCATTCTGGTAGTTCGACCGTGAGATTTATTTGTTTCGGTATTTCCGGAATATGAGTGTGTGACTTGTTATAATCGATCCTATTGATAATACAGAAAATGGGCCTGTCATCTCTATCAAGATGATTCTACCTCGTCGGATATTTATTCTAGTATCTGGAGCACGGAATATATAGAATAGATCAAGAAAAGAAATATTTGAACTATGATTCATACCTACTATTTACTATTCAGACTTCGCAACCGGACTCAAAAAAAAATTCAAATAGGTATTTCCTAAATCAAACGATTTTTCTTCTTTCAGTTTGAACAAAGGACAAATGTTTCTCTAGATTTTGTTGAGTCATTACATCCATTCATTGAATAAGTGATCATCAAACGGTTCTTACTCAGAGAACCTTTGAGTTTAGCTTGAGGCTTTGCTTGATTAAATCATCGTGGTTCTAGTATGAATCTGAGGTTTCAATTGATTCATAGGGTCTCAACAAGGGAATCCCTATCAATAGCAAAACTATTGTTAATCTGCATTACGCACAAAAAACAACAAATCAAATAACAAATAAAAAAATAAATAGGGAAGAGAAGATTCAAGAGGCCTGTAACGATCAACATAAAGAAAGACGGATGAGCCAACTTGATATTTTTGGCATTATCATCACAAAGAAGAGATTCCGGATTTTTGTTACTTCGTATCTTTTGGGCAAATCGAATCAAGTGGCTAAGAAGTTTTGAACTTTCTATTACATATCCGTTGAAATCAGTATTTGTGTGTTTCCGCTTGAGCCGTACGAGATGAAATTCTCATATACGGTTCTCAGAGGGGGAATTCCTTTGGATTACCTATCTCAATAAGGTATATGATTGGTTTGAAGAACGTCTCGAGATTCAGGCGATTGCGGATGATATAACTAGTAAATATGTTCCTCCTCATGTCAACATATTTTATTGTTTAGGGGGGATCACACTTACTTGTTTTTTAGTACAAGTAGCTACAGGTTTTGCTATGACTTTTTACTATCGTCCAACCGTTACAGAAGCTTTTTCCTCTGTTCAATACATAATGACTGAGGCCAATTTTGGTTGGTTAATTCGATCAGTTCATCGATGGTCAGCAAGTATGATGGTTCTAATGATGATCCTGCACGTATTTCGTGTATATCTCACAGGTGGATTTAAAAAACCCCGCGAATTAACTTGGGTTACAGGTGTGGTTTTAGCTGTATTGACTGCATCTTTTGGTGTAACTGGTTATTCCTTACCTCGGGACCAAATTGGTTATTGGGCAGTAAAAATCGTGACAGGTGTACCTGAAGCTATTCCTGTAATAGGATCGCCTTTGGTAGAGTTATTACGTGGAAGTGCTAGTGTGGGCCAATCCACTTTGACTCGTTTTTATAGTTTACACACTTTTGTATTGCCTCTTCTTACTGCCGTATTTATGTTAATGCACTTTCCAATGATACGTAAGCAAGGTATTTCGGGTCCTTTATAGAGAAGACAGATCATAGATATTTGTAATTGATCATATATCATATCATATCGGGAAGGAACAATACTATTTCATTGCTACAAATATGGATTCATTGCTACAAATATGGATTATTGAAAAAATAAGACATGTTATTTGGATACTTCTCTTCAACTCCGAAGTATTGTATTTCTTAATTGATACGAATAGTTGAAGTGGATTTTCCGAAGAGAGGATGGATTATGGGAGTGTGTGACTTGAACTATTAATTGGGCCATGCAGATATATGATTTTATCCGCCACGTTGGAATTCATAACCAAATGTGTCTCCGCATCCAACCACCACGTAAGTCCCCCTATGTAGCAGAGGATAGGCAGGTTCGCTTGAGGAGAATCTTTTCTATGATCATACCCGAATCATGTCATGCATGAACAGGCTCCGTAAGATCCCGTAGAATAGAATAAGTGATGTGGCATGATCCAATGTTCTATCTATTCCACTTACTTAATTTTATTTATAGTGTAGAAATGCATTCATTTCCTCTGCATCGATCCCGATCTATGATACTATCGGAGTGAAATAAGGGATCTAAGGAAGAACAGCGGCTAGACTTTATTAGTAACAAGTAAATACTTTGTATGTAAGAAAATCGAGATGTTGTGGGGATAAACACCAATCAAAAGACATGAGACAATCCAAAAAGCACTTGATCATGATCAAATTTGT